TTTGATTATACAGAATAGAATTACAGAATTTATCAACTAAAATTTAGTTCTTTTTACCAGCTTAATATGTTGATAAATTCGCGGACCTAGAAATTAGAAATTCATCTCGGACAATTGCACCTTCTCAAATTGTTTCTTTTTAAGAACCAAAAATATTTGTGCCAAAATAATAGATGCCAAGAAAAACAAGAGACCTTGGACACGTAACGGATCTTGAAGTACTATTTCTGCATCCCCCTGACCAAATCCACCCACATTAGGATTACTCGTTAATGGTTGATCAAGTTTGATAGATTCACCCTCTGAAACAAGAAGTTCTGGTCCTGGAGGTATAATATCAATCACTTCACGTCCATCCGATGCATCCACTATAGTTATTTCGTACCCCCCCTTTTCTTTTCGTATGATTTTTTTGACTATCCCTGCTGCTGTAGCATTATACACATTATTATTACTCTTGCTCCCGTCGGGATAAATTTGACCCCTCCCCCTGTTCCCGCCTACGTATATAGGATATTTTAAGAAGTGAACATCTCTCTCAGTAGCAGGATTGGGGGAAAGGATAGGAAAGGTGATTTCACTATATTTCTGACCGGGAACAGGGCCTACCACAAGAATATTTTTTTTTGTGGGACGATAGCTTTGAAAAGAGATATTACCTAGCTTTTCTTTAATCTCAGGGGAAATACGATCGGGGGGGGCCAATTCAAAACCCTCCGGTAAAATAAGAACAGCCCCCACATTCAAAGCCCCCTTTTTACCATTAGCAAGAACTTGTTTCACTTGCATATCATAAGGAATTCGAACAACTGCTTCAAATACAGTATCGGGAAGTACCGTTTGTGGAACTTCAATATCCACGGGCTTATTAGCCAAATGGCAATTGGCACATACAATACGACCAGTAGCTTCTCGCGGATTTTCATAACCCTGCTGTGCAAAAATGGGATATGCATTTGAAATGGGTGCTCGAGTTATTATATATATCATGAGCGATACGGAAATGGATCGAGTAATCTCTTCCTTTATCCAAGAAAAGGCATTTCTAGTTTGCATGGTCCAATCATTGATTCTGAAAATTTCTACAATAAAATTTGGTAGGTCACTGGCATAGTTCCCTATCCATGATTCTGCTATTTACTGAAATAATTTTCCTGGAATATGGGAAGAATCCCTTGGGTGGTGGCTAGAAAGAAAAAGGTTTGAATGTTGTTTAGCTTTTGTAAAAATAAAATAACAAACTTTCAAATTTGATCAGTGGATATTTTTTTCAGTCATTCATTGAATGATAAATCACTACAAGTGACGGAGATACGCGATTTAAATAACGGAAAATCCAATATTTTAAAATTGTATCTAAAATGACTGGAAAAGTGGAAACAAGACCAGATATAATTTGATCATTCTGAGCAAATCCAAAATCTTTATAAACAGAACCGATCATTAGTTCCCAACCATGGGTCGAATGGAATCCTATACATAAATCAGTTAATAAAAGAATAGAAAAAGCTTTTATTGTGTCACTTAAGTTATATAGGAATTCTTGAACCCACGAGTTAAGAATAATAAGTTCTTGATTACCTAGACTGGAATAACCACTTAGAATAACGAAACAGATTATGTTTGTCGAGAAGTGCAGAATCGCATGGATACGATCTTCGTTGTGCGTCTTGATCAATTGGATGGTTTCTTTGTAGATTTCGGTACGAAGATTTTGTAGACATGTTTCCGGGTATTCCTTTAGCATTTCATCCAAGAGGAACAGTTCCTTGAATTCTATGAATTTTTTTAGAATATTCTTTTCTTGAATGATATTCAAGAGAATTTCGGATTGCCTAGTATTCCACCAATTAGTAACCCAAGATTCCAGACTTTTCTTAAATGTGAAAGAGATGCACCAGGGCAAAAAGACTATAGGTGTAAGATATAGAAAGGGAATGAATGCTTTCTTTTTTGCCATTTTTCGTCTTTATTTAATGAACTCAGCTTCATCTCATTCGTCAACTCTATAGGATGATAATAATGTTTCTATCAAGCATAAGTTCTATTACAAGTCATAGAAAATCTATAATCTATTCCCGCGTCTTTTTATTTTCAATTCGGGCGTTAGTCCTTGAATTTAGAAAGAATACAGAAATAGACTAAAAAATCGAAAGAATCCACTGCCAATTTTTGAATGAAGAAAAAAATATTGTTTCAAAAGATATCAATTGCTAAGATTCGAAGCAATTACCCCTTTTGTTTTGATGAATACACAGAGGAGCACTTCGCGTAATGAATATTAGTCGGATTTCGAAACCAAAGAAGGCCCCTTCTATCAATATCAAAACAAAATAGAAATATTTCGAAAAAAAGAATATCTTTTCTCTAAGGAAGCATTCATTTTTTCAGTTCATTTCGTTTTTCAAAGTACTTCAATTGGTACACGCAAGAAATAGGCCAATTCTGCAGCTTTTTGTTCAATTTCTCGTGAAGTCAAATTCTCGTCAATACGAGTCAAGGGAATGGCCCCCTGTCCTATGATTTCCATATAAAGGATACGACGAGTATAAATACCCTCTTTAACCTCTATTCTGATGGACTGAATATCTTTCATAAGGAATCGGAGAAAAATACGACGATTTTTTCCAGGAAATCCCCAACGAAAAATACACACTATTCCCGCTTTTTTATCGAATCGATCATAACCACTACCCACATTCCACCAAATTGTACACCACAAATAAGAACTAATAAAGAGACCCGCGATTCCATAGAAAGACATCACGATTCCTTGTGGAAAAAAAATAATTTGCTGAGACGGAAATAAAGATAACAAATTCCTACCAAGATAACTGGAAGTTCCAACCAATAAGAACCCTAATGAACCTAAAAAAAGGATAAAGGCCCAGCAGAAATTACTCGTTTTTCGAGACCCCGCTATAAGTTCTACCCATATACGTTCTGATCGCCAACTCATATTAGATCCAGTTCTGTTTTATTGGAATTGCGAGAATAAATAACCTAAGCAAATTCATTTTACTTTTCTTTGTTTCCGAAGTAACTCTCATCAACTAGCACAATTTTTATGTAAACCTTTAGGAGTAATTCATCGAATTGCTTCCAGATCTAAAAAAAATATATCTGATTTGTGCCTACTGTCCGTATCTAAAAAATCTTGTTCTTTTGAACATGAAGAAATAAAGAAGCCATTGCAATTGCCGGAAATACTAGGCCCACTAAAGGCACAAAAATGGAGGGTAAGTTTATCATAGAATGGGTACCTCGATTTAATATTTGTACCTGTTATATATATATATTTAATATATTTATATAAATCTCATATTTTTTTTTCTTATATTGTTATAAAGATAGTCTATAATCACTAGAATTCAAATATACTTAGTATAAGTATATTTGATAAATTATACTAAGTATAGCTAAGTGAATATATATAGAATATATATATTCTATATATATTCAGTCTATATAATGAGTATAAATGAGTATATTGAGTATAAAATAAGATATAATAAATAAGAAATAAATTAATAAAAAATAGAATCAAAAGTGCAAATAGAATCTAATTCTATAATATAATTAGAATATATAATAAATATAAGGAATGTAGAACGTAGAACTAAATAAATGGATTGATTTCGCCTTCTATTTCTCCAAGAAACATATGTATGATAATACACCTTTTAATTTATTTTATTTGGAATTTTAAAAATGAAAAAAAAAAAGAATAAAAAAATATTTTAGACTCTGCTAGATTTTTCATTTTGAGTCAAAGGCAAGAAAGCATGGAGCTGAAATAACTCACTTAAAACCCCCTTTAAAGGATTACGCGGTACGATTGAATCAAATAAGCCCTTATGGAATAAATATTCAGCTGCTTGTGAACCTTCGGGTACTGTCTTATTCAACGTTTGTTCAATTACTCTTTTACCCGCAAATGCAATGTAAGCATTGGGTTCGGCAATAATGATATCCCCCAACATGCCAAAACTAGCTGTCACCCCACCAGTAGTAGGAGATGTAAGGATGGATACATAGAATAACCTTTTATTTGTTTGATAATCATATAAAGCAGAAGATATTTTAGCCATTTGCATCAAGCTCAGACTTCCTTCTTGCATACGTGCTCCTCCGGACGCACATACTAGAATAAGAGGTAAAAGTTGATTGGCAGCATATTCGACCAAACGGGTGATTTTCTCACCTACTACGGATCCCATACTACCCCCCATAAACTGAAAATCCATGATCCCAATTGCTACAGGAATACCGTTTAGTTGACCTGTGCCTGTTTGAACAGCCTCAGTTAATCCTGTCTTTCTTTGATAAGAATCCATACGATCTTTATAAGGTTCCTCTTCCGAATGAAATTCAATGGGATCCAGAGAGACCATGTCTTCATCCATAGGATTCCAAGTACCTGGATCAATCGAAAGTTCGATTCTATCTGAACTGCTCATTTTCAAATGATATCCACAGTGTTCACAAATATTCATTTTTGATTTAAAAAATTTCTTATAATTTAATCCATAACAATTTTCGCATTCAATCCATAAATGCTTGTATTTTTGAGTTTCATCGAGATCATTAGAACTCTCTCTTCTAGTTAAATCATTATCATTTATATCATTCGTGATAGTTATTATACTAGAACTCTCGCTTTCACTACTATTTCTGCCCTTACCACAAATGTAATTATAAAAGTAACTGTCATTGTATTTATCACTCTCACCTAAAATGTGACTACCAATACAGATTTGAGAACGAAGATAACTCTCAATAAAACTATGAATGTCATTATTCCAACTAGGTTTATTAGTATCATACACGTAATGATCATCATGTCTCTTAGAGACATTATTCAGATAGCTAGAATTCTTATAACTATAAAAAAAACTTTCTGGTTCACTTAGAAAAGAATGATCATTGTCAATCTCCAAAATTTTATTTTCAATATCAAAATATATGGAATAACTGTTCCTCTTGCTATTGTTATCCCTAACTAAAAGAATTTTATCAGATAGGAGATTCCGGATGTTCCTGACACCGACTAAATAATCAACATTACTGTAACTAGAATTGTCACTATCATTCCAGCTAGGAAAGTCTTTTTCCATATCAATAAAAATTGGGTCTTCACTTACACTGGTATTTTCAATAGGACCAAAACTATCCATTGATTTACTTAACCCACACCCGTATTCTAACTGCCTATTAAACAACATAGAATTGAACCACCATTTTTCCATAGAGTTTTTTTCCTCTATTAACATTAAAATACAATATACAATAGATGAATAGTCATTCGATGAAAAATCATTAAACATTAAACTAGAATATTTTTAATATTCTATACTCATTTATTTACTATCAAAAAAAGTATATAAATCCAATCACTAGGATTGGTAACTGATAATAATAACGAGCGAGTGGGTATAAAAAAAATGATTCTTTTTCAATTCGATTATATATTTTTTCCTTTTTTTATAGAAAACGTATTTTAATCTAATATAATCTAATATAAATTCGAATATTTAAATAATCAAAATATAATAACAATAATCAAATAAATAATAAAAAGATATAATATAGATAATATAGAATAAAATTTTATTAGTTCTCTTCTCTTTTTTATAAATAAAAAAAAAAAAATCACCTCATTGGGGGTAATGGATTTATAGACGCAATCACTTCATTTAGTCAGTATTCATTTGCCTTTTCCTATATCTTCTATCTCTATCCATTTTTTTTTTTTCATTTTGAAGACCGATAAAAATCCATTTTTGTGGCTTTCCAAAACAGCATTTTATGTCAACAATAAGAAATATAAAATTAGGTATGGAGAGCGGGAGGGGGGATAAAAAAGAAAAGAGTTCTATAAATCTATATAATAGAAGTTATCCACACCCTCCTTTTTTTAATTTCATTAATTGAATTTCGTTTGTTGAGTAGGGGAAAGTTCCAAAAAAACACCTGCTCTTTTTGAAATATCCTGAACAGTTCCTGTAGGTTGAGCGCCTTGTTCAAGGAAATATAGAATAACAGGAATATTTAAATAGGTTTGATTCTTTATTGGATCATAAAAACCCACTTTCCGAAGATCTCTTCCCTCTCTTTGGGATCGAACATCAATTGCAACGATTCGATAAACGGCTCATTGGGATAGATATAGATGAACAATACGCCCCCCCATAGAAACGTATAAGAAGTTTTCTCCTCGTACGGCTCGAGAAAATTCAAAAATTATGTCTATGTATAAAATTATTATGTCAAGATAGATCAATAAAATCATGAAATCAATTAGACTGTGATTTAAGTTTTTTTCTTATTCTTTTTTTTTTTTCTTTCTAAAAAAAGAAAATAACTCCTCGTATTCGCAACCTCATAACTCAAATTGGATAACTCTCAAATAACTCAAAGGAAAACAATTAGGTATTTCATTTATTGAGCGGTCTCTACCCCCTTTTCTTTCTTGCCCGTCTATTTAGAATCCATTTTTTTATTCATTCTAATAGAATGGTTATTCTAATGGAATTGTTGAGACAATTTGAAAATGGTATTTACTTGTTCCAGGATCTTTTAACTTTTCCTTGAATCATTGGGTTTAGACATTACTTCGGGGATCTTTAATCGTTTCAAAAAAATGGCAGCAACATACCATTTCTTTTTCTTTCTCTCAACGAATCATACAAATAGAGGGTTGATTCCCGTGGATACACTTTTGATCGAAATAGTTTTACCAATTCCAACAAATTTGAATTTTTTTTTTTTTGAACCTTGTTCAAATTGGATCCTTTCGATTTCTCTATCAAAAATATACTTACGAAGTTGTTCTAACTTATTAATTTTCACTAACCTTAGATACTTGCCCCTGAGAAATGAATCAACTCGAGCTCCATCGTGTACTATTTACATCATCAGCCCCTCTCCCGTCCCCCAAACAATGAGTTCTAGTGGAACAGAACAAACGATGTCGAGCCAAGAGCACTCCCATTTCTATATACTAGAAAAAAATAGCGGATGTAAGAATCCACAGCTAATCTAATCATGTCTTTCAAGTCGCACGTTGCTTTTTACCACATCGTTTCAAACGAAGTTTTACCATAACATTCCTTTAGTTTGGATCCGGTATGTAATTGATTCAATTATGAAATCGTGAATAGTCATTGATGCAATCGATACATAATAATCTATCCTTTTTACTTCTAGGTTTTCCTTCTATATGAATGGACAATTTCTAAATCTAAAGTAAAGAAGTAAAAAAAAATTCAAATTAACTCGATATTGTATGAATAAATTTTCTATTCGATTTGATAGTTTGTTTTGTAAAATAGAAAAAAAAAAAATAGATATAGAAAGAGAAATATATATGAAAAAACCAAATATCTATTTTTATTAATATATTCAAAAATATATTTAAATTATATTATTTAAATTCTATTATATATATTAATATTATATTATATATATTAATATATTAAATTGAAATATATTTTTATATTGTTTCATATATATTTATTAAAAAATTATCCATAGTGATTACAAAAAAAAAAAAGAAAAAAATCGAGTTTGAAGATGTGGATTCAAAAGCGACTCGATTTAGATTAGAGACGAATGATTAAAAAAGGGTTTTATCCTGAATACAATTTGTATTCAAATCGGATATACATCATGAATGGATATGCTCTGGGACGGAAGGATTCGAACCTCCGAATAGCGGGACCAAAACCCGTTGCCTTACCGCTTGGCTACGCCCCATTTTTTATTCGACATTTATTTAATAAACACTATTATTGGTATTGGTTGTTCGTCAATTCTACCTCAAAAAATCCATAGAATAAATTGTTGCTAGGAGTTTGATATGCGTAGATATAGAATAAAACTGAAATTATTGATCATTACATAGAATTCAATTAAGATATTGTATGAAAGTATCATTTCTTCTTTTTTTTTATCAGACTAGAAAGATTTTGAACTAAATAAGTTCAAATCAAATAAGGATTTTGGAGAGTCTGATTAGATTATGTTTGATTGTTTTTTTAGTTTTACTAATTTATTAATAAATATTAATATTATTATCTATAATTAATAGATATATTAATACTAATTTTTAGTATTCTATTAATTCTTTTTTTATTTTCATTTTATTATATATTAATATATATTTTAGTATAAAGTATAATATATTTTATTAATTCTAATATTATATTCTATAATATTAGAATATATTATTAGAATATAATATTAGAATCGAAATTAATTATGTATTATGTATATAGAATTCTTAATTCTAATATAAATTATACATATATATACAATAATATACAATAAAGATTGTAATAAAAAAAAAACAATTTATTTTGAACAAAATGTTTGTTATGCTTAATATCTTTAGTTTGGTCTGTATTTGTATTCACTCCGCCCTTTATTCAAGTAGTTTTTTCTTGGCGAAATTACCTGAAGCCTACGCTTTTTTGAATCCAATTGTAGATATTATGCCAATAATACCTGTACTCTTTTTTCTTTTAGCTTTTGTTTGGCAAGCTGCTGTAAGTTTTCGATGAGATTTTGAATTTGAATAAATGTCCTAAAAAGATTCGGAATTTATTCGAAAACAAAAATTCGAACATTTTAACAATTTAAAAGATCAGATAAGTCTTACAGTGTGAATCCTCGATTCAAATATTGAAATTTTCGGATAGACAAGAAAAATCTGGACCATCTCATTATTTCCTCATTCTTACGTTTTTCCACTGAGAAATCCTTCTATTATTAGATTTGATTCCACCACCAGTACCTGGGTTGTGGATATGAAAGAAAATTTTTTGTAATACAAATATTGGTAATAAAGGGCTCGGCTCTTACTACAAAGAAATTTCCGAATTATTTTCTTGAAATCACTTCATTTCTTAGAAACTTTGTATCAAAAGAAACATAATGTGTTATAGAAGAGAATCTATTCTCTTTCTCTGTCGTTTTTTTAATTATCTTGGAGATTTTGTAATGCTTACTCTAAAACTATTTGTTTACACGGTAGTGATATTCTTTGTTTCTCTTTTCATCTTTGGATTCCTATCTAACGATCCAGGACGTAATCCAGGACGTGAAGAATAAAAAAAAAAATTTTAGTTTTCTATGTTTTCCTTACTTGTGCTAGATTTTGAAAAATTTTTAGGATTTTATCTATTTTACATCTTTAACTGGTAAATATAAAAATCAAACAAAGAAAACAAACAAAGGAAGCTCCATAAGTTCAAAAGAAAAAAAAAATACCAAATCATCGACGGAAACGGAAAGAGAGGGATTCGAACCCTCGGTACATAAATTTGTACAACGGATTAGCAATCCGACGCTTTAGTCCACTCAGCCATCTCTCCCCAATTGAAATATATATATTATATTTATGTTACATGTTTATGTTACATTGCATAACCAAACAAAACAAAAAGTAGGGCTTGAAAAAAGACTTTTTTATTTATATCTTATTGATTTTTTCTATTTGTAATGGATTTTATTTCTATTCATTATTCTAATTATAGAACATTATTATAGAACATTATATTATATATATATAATTAATATATATAATTATTAATATATATAATTATTATTCATATTCTATTCATTTATATATAATATTCTATTCATTTATATATTATATATCTCATATATATCTCATATTTCTATTTTTCCATTTTTTTTAGTTTATTTTGATACGATACAGCCAGAGCCCGGCCAGTACCTAGCCGGGCTCTGGGGCTGTTCCCATGAATACTGGATAACAATGATTTATTTGAATGTATTTGATTTGAAAAAAAAAAATGAAATACTTGTTATTTAAACATGATCAAACATAAATAAAAAAAAAGACTTTTTGATTTCTATGATATAAAATTAAAATGATAAATGATATAAGATCAAAATGAAATGTCATTTTTTTTTATTACTCCTTTTTTTTTCGGTAACTATCTAAAAAAAAAGAATGGAGCTATGGATTCTT